TCTACTGAATTAGAATTATAAAATAGTACTTTTACTTTTGTGTTTGAAAAAGAATAAACGCAAGCACACGATTTCACCTTTCTTTTTATTTCTTTTTAGTATATTTTATCGTTTTTGGGATGGGGATTCCTATTTTCCCCATCGATTCAATAATTGAAAATAGAATTCTAATTTTATTTCATTAGAAAATATTTTTTTGAAATACAGTACAATTATGATCTAAATTGGAATTTGCATTATTTTATTTGCACATTCTGGCTCAAGACTTAACAATATTTAATCGGTTTATTAAATTTTAACAAAAATCCGCTACACAACTAAATCCCTGACAATTAATACAAAGCTATGCAAATAATTCCCTAAATCTATTGTGTATATTACTAAATTTGTAATACAGAAAATCCTATTTCTCCATCAAAAAATGAATTTTTTATTAGATTCATAATTTTTTATTAGATTCATAAACTAAAAAATCTAAATGAGAAATAAATTATAAATTCAAAAATGTAAATAATAAAAAACATTTTCTTTTGAGTTCTATTCATGAATTGAAGTCATAACTATAACGTTCGAAGAATTACATTTTAGTCGAGCATAAACTAATAAATTATCAAAACCTATTGTATTGTTAAGTTAAATAAAACAGGTACCCTTATCCCTTATAAGTCAATAATAAATCTAAATACAAAAATAAAAACTATTGAAAACGTTACGTTAAAATCTATAATTTAAAACCAAGTTATTATTTATTAATTTGAATGTTTCCTAAAAAAAAATATTAAATTGAATTGACTACTTTAATCTCGACGATTGAATAAAAAAAAGTTATTATGATTTCGAGCAAGCCGCTATGGTGAAATCGGTAGACACGCTGCTCTTAGGAAGCAGTGCTAAAGCATCTCGGTTCGAGTCCGAGTGGCGGCATGCCATCTTCTAAAAAAGTAAGTCCTAGAAAATTCAAATAAAAAAAAAAGTTCTATAATGAATTCAATTCCCGATTTCCATTCCTATAATAAAAGAAGAGTTCTTCCCCACCCCTTTTTTTTATTTAAAAAATTTATGATATTTTCAACTTTAGAGCATATCTTAGCTCATATATCCTTTTCAGTCGTTTCAATTGTAATTACAATTCATTTAATAACATTATTAGTCGATGAAATCGTAGGACTATATGATTCGTCTCAAAAGGGCATGATAACTATTTTTTTTTGTATAACAGGATTATTAGTTACTCGTTGGATTTATTTTAGACATTTACCATTAAGTAATTTATATGAATCATTAATCTTTCTTTCCTGGAGTTTCTCCATAATTCATATGGTTCCATATTTACAAAAAAATAAAAACTATTTCAATTTAAAAGCAATAACGGCGCCAAGTGCTATTTTTACCCAAGGTTTTGCTACTTCGGGTCTTTTAACTGAAATGCATCAATCCGAAATATTAGTACCTGCTCTCCAATCTCATTGGTTAATGATGCACGTAAGTATGATGGTATTGGGATATGCGGCTCTTTTATGCGGATCATTATTATCACTAGCCCTTCTAGTCATTAAATTTCGAAAATTAATAAGGATTTTTAGTATTCAATATGTTAACGTTAGCGAAAAAAACAATGTTTTACCAAACATTTCTTTTCTTTCTTCTCGGAATTATTACAGGTTTCAATTAATTCAACAATTGGATCTTTGGAGTTATCGTATTATTAGTTTAGGGTTTATCTTTTTAACCATAGGTATTCTTTCGGGAGCAGTATGGGCTAATGAAGCATGGGGATCATATTGGAATTGGGATCCAAAGGAGACTTGGGCATTTATTACTTGGACCATATTTGCAATTTATTTACATACTCGAACAAATAAAAATTTTGAAAGTGTAAATTCTGCAATTGTAGCTTCGATAGGTTTTCTTATAATTTGGATATGTTATTTTGGGGTAAATTTATTCGGAATAGGATTGCATAGTTATGGTTCATTTACATTAACATCTTGAAAAAAGTACTTGACGAATTCAAAACAAAGATAGTACAGCTTAAGTGTCTATATTAAGAAAACTTCATGTAAGCCGTCGAAAACCCTTTGAATTACTTCATTTCCATTCCTTTACAAAAAGGGTTTTCGATGGCTTACATACTTACTGCTTAGAATAGAATTCCTATTTTTTTTTATAAGTAAAAATAAAAAAAAAACTATCGATAAAAATAATTAGATAAAACAGCTTCGACTTTGTCAACTGATAATGAGAAAACGAAATCTGGATAAATACCAATAGCTATTACAGGTAGAAGGATAGAGATCGAAATAAATAACTCTCGCGGTCCAGAATCAACAAAATAAGAGTTTTGAGCATTCAAATTTAAAAACTTGTATCCATAGAACATCTGGCGTAACATAGATAATGAATAAATAGGAGTTAATATCATACCAATTGCCATTACAAAAGTAATTAATATTTTTGTCATTAAAAGATATTTTTGGCTAGTAAGTATTCCAAAAAATACTATCAATTCTGCAACAAAACCGCTCATGCCCGGTAATGCAAGAGAGGCCATTGATAAAATACTGAAAGTTGCAAATATTTTTGGAATTGTGATAGCCATTCCGCCCATTTTGTCGAGATAAACAAGACGTATTCTATCATAACTCGTTCCTGCCAAGAAAAAAAGCGCAGCACCAATAAATCCATGAGAAATTATTTGTAAAATAGCTCCATTGAGTCCTGTATCGCTTATAGAACCAAGTCCTATAATTATGAAACCCATATGAGATACGGAGGAGTAAGCTATTCTTTTTTTTAAATTATATTGCCCTGGAGATGTTGAAGCTGCATAGATTATTTGAATTGTGCCTATTATCATCAACCAGGGAGAAAATATAGAATGAGAGTGAGGAAATAATCCCATATTGATCCGAACCAACCCATATGCTCCCATTTTTAATAAGATTCCAGCTAGAAGCATACAAGTACTGTAATGTGCCTCTCCATGAGTGTCTGGTAACCATGTATGTAAGGGTATAATCGGCAATTTGACAGCAAAAGCAATAAAAAATCCAAGATAAAATAGTATTTCCACTGCTACAGGATAGGATTGATTAGCTGATGTTTCAAAATTTAATGTTGGTTCATTAGAACCATATAAACAAATACCCAGAATTCCCATTAATAAAAAAACAGAACTTACTGCAGTGTACAAAATAAATTTTGTAGCTGAATACAAACGTTTCTTTCCCCCCCACATGGAGAGAAGTAGATAAACTGGAATTAATTCTAATTCCCACATGATGAAAAAAAGTAAAAGGTCTTGAGAAGAAAATGGTCCTATTTGACCGCTATACATTGCTAACATCAGGAAATGGAATAATCGGGAATCTCGAGTAACCGGCCGAGCCGCTAAAGTAGCTAAAGTGGTGATAAATCCCGTTAGCAAAACAGGTCCTATAGAAATTCCATCTATTCCCAATCTCCAGTAAAAATCAAAAAAATGGATCCATTTATAATTTTCTATTAATTGGATTAATGGATCGTCCAATTGGAAATGATAACCAAATGCATAGGTTGTTAGAAGGAGTTCTATTATACATATACAAAGAGTATACCATCTAATTATCTTATTTCCTCTATGAGGAAGAAAGAAAATTAAGGAACCCGCAAAGATTGGCAAAAATACAACTATCGTTAACCAAGGAAAGTAATTCGTGGTAAAAATAAAATACACTTGGACCGACAAAAACCCGTGCTCCAATATTTTGGAGCACGGGTTTTTGTCGGTAAAGGTAAAAAAAAAATAAAATGTATTCAAGTAGGTTTTTTGGAATGGATCAATAAGCTAGACCCATACTTCGAGTTGTTTCATGCCATAAATAAACTCGAACACTCAAAAAATCTGTTGGACAGGCGGATTCACATCTCTTACAACCCACACAGTCTTCTGTTCTTGGAGCAGAAGCAATTTGCTTAGCTTTACACCCGTCCCAAGGTATCATTTCTAATACATCTGTGGGGCAGGCTCGGACACATTGAGTGCACCCTATACATGTATCATAAATCTTTACTGAATGTGACATTGGATCTAGAATTTTTTTTAATTAGAAATTTTCGATCTAGTAAACTTGTAAATGAATCATATATTTAGACACCAGATGAATCAATGATTTATCAGAATTTTTTTTAATCAATTTACCTCCTAATCTACCTACTTCTGAATCAACTCATGTGAAAGAGCCAAGATACTTTGATTTCTTACATTTTCGCAAACCGGATCATTATTATGTATAATATATGCTAATTCGAACTTATCAATATTCTAATTTCTATGATTAATACTACTTATGCAACAAATTAGATTGATTTATACGAATTGATTTTCTGTTACGATAAATTGACGAAACAATTGCTGGTCCAATAGCTGCTTCAGCGGCTGCAATAGCTATAACAAAAATGGAGAAAATATTTCCTTTTAATTGGCGACTATCAAAAAAATCAGAAAATGTTACGAAATTAATATTAACCGCATTCAGTATAAGTTCAAGACACATAAGGGCTCTAACCATATTTCGGCTCGTGATCAATCCATAGATACCGATAGAAAATAAGTAAGCACTCAAAACAAGTACATGTTCGAGCATCATTGATCAACTCCTTATCAATTTCAATTCATTTCAATATAATATGAACAACAATTCGACGGATTCAATTGACTAGAATAAAAAAAAAAGTATGGCATAAACTATTAGTAATAGATCAATAATAAAAAAAAAAAAAAAATTCTATTTTATCTTTTTATTTTATATTTATACATAAACAATCTTGAATTTTAATTGAAGGAAAATAATAACACAAAATAAAATTTGATTGCTGTTGCTAATTTTATAGATTTATTATTGGCGCGCCACGGCAATTGCACCTATTAAAGCAACTAAAAGAATTATCGAAATGAATTCAAATGGAAGAAAAAAATCTGTTGATAAATGAATTCCAATTTGTTGACTATTACTTATCAAATCTTGCTCTATAATCTGGTTTGATCTTGTAGTCCAAATAATCCCGTACCATGACGTATCCGTAATAGTAGTCATTAGTAAAAGAAAAATACTTGTACAAACCAACAAAGTAACCCCATCCCCAATGGTCCAAAGAGTAAAATCGTTGGAATAGTCTGAACCATTCATGAACATTACAGCAAATAGGATTAAAACATTTATAGCTCCCACGTAAATAAGGAGTTGGGCAGCAGCTACAAAATATGAATTTAATAGAATATAGAATAAGGATATACAAACAAGAACCAGTCCCAATGAAAAGGCAGAAAAAATTGGGTTAGTAAGTAATACTACTCCTATACCTCCTAATAGAAGACCTAAGCCCAGAAAGACTAAAAGAAAATCATGTATTGGTCCAGGTAAATCCATTATATTAAAATAAGAGATAAATAAATCAAAATGTTTTTCATGCCCTTATTGAGACCAGACCAGAAAAAAAAAAAAAAAAAAAAATAGATGATTCAAAAAATATTCCTATCAAAAACTAAAAACTATATATATAATTTTTTTTTTTTGAAATAATTTCAGATATATGAATTAATAGATTTTCAATCCAAATTAAGACATGATTTTTACCAATCAATCAATACTTGAGATTTGTAGGTATTAACCAAAGAAAACGAAAAACCTCATTCTTTTAGATCAAAATCGAATCTTAGTAATTACATTACACAATTTTATTACACAAACACAATTTTTTTTAATCTTAAATCAAGAGATTTACTTATGAGGCGAATTTAAAATTGTTCGAATTGTATAATCGTTAATTACTGACATTGGTAAACGACCCAAGGCAATTTGATTATAATTCAATTCGTGACGATCATAAGTAGAAAGTTCATATTCTTCAGTCATTGATAAACAATTTGTTGGACAATACTCAACACAGTTACCACAAAATATACAGATTCCGAAATCAATACTATAATTAAGTAATCGTTTCTTGCGAATATCAGTTTCTAATTTCCAATCAACGACAGGTAGGTCTATAGGACATACACGCACACATACTTCACAAGCAATACATTTATCAAATTCAAAATGGATTCGACCGCGGAAACGCTCCGCAGTAATTAATTTTTCATAAGGATATTGAATAGTTATGGGTAAACGATTTACGTGGGATAAGGTAATCATGAAACCTTGACCAATGTACCTTGCAGCTCGTACTGTTTGTTGACCATAATTCATGAACCCAGTTATTATAGAAAACATATTGGGAATATATATATATATGAATAATTTTATGTTTGTTTATTTCTCTTGTTTGATCCAAATTGTGAATAGAAGATAGTCCTTTACAGTGAAAAGAGTTGGAAAGAAGTTGTTAATAATAGATTTCCAAGAGAAATAGGTAAAAGAAATTTCCATCCAAGATTCAATAGTTGGTCCATTCGTAGCCTAGGTAAAGTCCATCTTGTTGTGATAGGAATGAACAAAAGCAAATACGTTTTCGCTAATGTAATGAAAATACCAATTATTGGTTCAAAAACTCTATATGTTTTATTTATTTCAAAAAGCTCAGAAACAAATATATATGGAATAGAGATATTCCAACCGCCTAAGTAAAGAACTGTTACAAATAATGAAGAAACTAATAAGTTTAGATAGGAAGCAACGTAAAATAACCCAAATTTGATACCCGAGTATTCGGTTTGATAACCTGCTACTAATTCTTCTTCTGCTTCTGGTAAATCAAAAGGTAATCTTTCACATTCTGCTAGGGAAGAAATTAGAAAAATGATAAACCCTATAGGTTGACGCCACAAATTCCATCCCCAAAAACCATATTTTGATTGAGCCTCAACTATATCAACTGTACTTGAACTATTAGATAATTATAGTCGATGATACTATTATTGTTTCCATCGCTAGTACAGAACCGTACATGAGATTTTCATCTCATACGGCTCCTTGAGGACCATAAATAAATCTAAGGACCGGGTATTTTATCTTGATATGTTTAGAAGATAGATAAGGTCAAAATATATCATACGATCCTGAATTAGATCAATTGAATTCTATCTGTTATTGTTTATCTATCTGTTATTGTTTAACAATAATATGTTTTTTTTTTAATAATGAAAAATTATAAATAATATATATAAATTATATAAAAATATATAAATTAAAATATATATAAATAATTAAATATAAATAATTAAATATTAATAAAATATATATAAATTATAAATATGAAAATATAAAATATATATAAATTATAAATATGAAAATATAAAATATATATAAATATGAATTTTAGAACAAAATTATATTTATATATATTCTATATTCAAAATTATATATTATATTTATAATATTAAGAATAAATATAATAAATTATTAATATTATTAATAAATAATATTAATATTATTAATAAATAATATTATTAATAAATAATTAAGAACTCCAATTTGAATAATAAATAATAAATCAAATTTAAAATACTTCTGAATTGATCTCATCCTTTCTTTATCTTTAAATTTTTTTTTTTGTTGAGGAATAATTCCATTCTTCAATAAAATATTCCTTGTAAAAGTAGAAATAACCCGGCTTTTTTTTCACTTACATTATACATTACATTCCTTTATGAATTATGATATGAATTCTATTTATGCGAATATGGATATAAAAAGGAAAGAATAAAAGGAAAGAAAGATCTTTTTTTTTTTTATTGTAATTTCTATTGGAATTGGATTCTTTTATATATCTATATATATATTTTCTATTCTTCTTTCTTTTTCTGAGAAATAGAAATAAAGGGCTTAGAAAATACAAAGTAAAGGATTATTTCGTTTCAAATAGTCATTTATTTAATACGTGGATAGGAGCATACTCTGGATTGGAATTGTGGGTAGTACTGCCTGATCATTTCTACCAACTTAAAGCCCCAATTAATATTCTTTGTATATTATGCAGAAATATACTTTTGGATAATTTCCATAATTGCCATTACTAATCCTTTTCGTATATTGGTGTTTCTAACTATCCACTCGTTTTTGTTCAATCATCCATTATGGTTCAATCATCCATTATGTTATGGTAATACATGTATGAGAATACATATAAACAATAGTAATAGTGAAAAATTGATATATATGGTTAATCTTTTGAACCCGCTTCAAGTTAGGATGACTAATCAACCAATCTTGGGATAAATGGTCTCTTTTATTTTTGTTTATTTCCGTCCAACTCTCTAACTCTTATACATAGAAAATGAGACTCAATATTTTGACAGCAAATTTATATATAAGCTGTTTTCTTTCACTCATATAACTATCTGATTTAGTTCATCAATCAAAATAATTAATAAAAAAATGAAAATATCGACTCAATTCATTTTTCCCCTTTTCTAGAGAGGAAGGAATAGAGAAAAATTTATGTCTCAACGAATCACACGTAGAGATATTGACAATACACATAAAGTTAATGGTATTTCATAACTAATCGATTGAGCAGCAGCTCGTAGACCACCTAAAAAGGAATATTTATTATTTGATCCGTATCCTGACATCAGAAGACCAATGGGAGCAATACTTGAAATGGCAATCCATAAAAAAACACCGATATTAAGATCCGCTAAAACAAGGTGATATCCAAAAGGGACTACTAAATAGCTTACTAAAATGGAGATGACTGCTATGGATGGTCCGATACTGAATAAACGAGTATCTCCTCTAGATGGAAGGAGATTTTCTTTGAAAAGTAGTTTTGTCCCATCTGCTAGAGCTTGAAGAACTCCCAAAGGACCGGCGTATTCAGGTCCAATACGTTGTTGTATTCCTGCAGATATTTCTCTTTCTAACCATACAATTACCAGTACACCTATTGTGATTCCCAATACAAGAGTCAAAATAGGAATAAGGATCCATATAATTCCATAGACCTCTTTAATAAATTCGAATTTAGAAAAAGAATTGATATCTTGTACTTCGTTTGTATCAATTATCATTTCAACGATCAACTTCTCCCATAATGATATCTATACTACCTAGTATCGTCATAATATCAGCCAATTTCATTCTTTTAACTAACTGAGGAAGAATTTGCAAATTGATAAAACCTGGTGGGCGTATTTTCCATCTCCAAGGAAAAACACTCTGATCCCCTATCAGAAAAATTCCTAATTCTCCCTTTGGGGCTTCGACTCTCACATAGAGTTCTTGTTTTGGCAATTCAAATGTAGGAGACGGTTTTTTACTAATAAATCTATATTCAAAATCATTCCATTCTGAATTCCTTTCTCTATCAAAGTATCGAATTTCTAAATTCTCATATGGCCCCCCCGGAATTCCTTCTAGAGCCTGTTGAATAATTTTTATGGATTCGGTCATTTCACCAATTCGGACTAGATAACGAGCTAATGAATCTCCCTCTTTTTGCCACTGTACTTCCCAATCAAATTCGTCGTAACACTCATAATGATCAACCTTACGAAGATCCCATTGTATTCCGGAAGCTCGCAGCATTGGTCCTGATAAACCCCAATTTATTACTTCCTCTCTACCAATAATGCCTACTCCCTCAACTCGTTCTAAAAAAATAGGATTTCGTGTAATAAGTTTTTGATATTCAGTAACTCCCGTTAAAAAATAATCGCAAAAATCCAAACATTTATCTATCCAGCCATGAGGTAGATCAGTCGCTACTCCTCCGATACGAAAATAATTATGCATCATTCTCATACCGGTGGCAGCTTCAAATAGATCATATACTAACTCTCTTTCTCTGAAAATATAGAAGAAAGGGGTCTGGGCACCAATATCTGCCATAAAAGGACCAAGCCATAACAGATGAGAAGCTATACGACTCAACTCCAGCATAATTACTCGAATATAGCTGGCTCTTTTAGGTACTTGAATATTTCCCAACTGTTCCGGTCCATTTACGGTTATTGCTTCTGTGAACATCGTAGCTAAATAATCCCAACGTGTTACATAAGGCAGATATTGTATAATTGTTCGGTTTTCCGCAATTTTTTCCATCCCTCGGTGTAAATAGCCCAATATTGGTTCACAGTCAATAACATCTTCACCATCTAGAGTAACGATGAGTCGAAGAACACCATGCATTGATGGGTGGTGGGGGCCCATATTTACTTTCATGAGGTCTTGTCTTGTAGCTGGTATATTCATAGGTTTTTCCTCGATTCATTCTTTCATGAATTTCTGAAAACGTAAATAAGTTCATTAAAATTCAAGATCTAATACATCAAATAATTCAAAATGCATCTTCAAATTTCAAATTAACGAGTTTTTGATTCCCGAATATTCAATTGATTAATTAATTCTTTATAACATATTCGATTTTTCTTTGACAAATAAGACAGCATCCGTTGGCGTTTTCCCAAAATTTTCCGTAGGCCCCTCTGTGATGAATAGTCTTTTCTGTGCAATTCCAAATGGGAAGAAAGTTTTCGTATCCTATTGGTGAGGCTTTTTATTTGAAATGCAACAGACCCTCTGTTTTCGTTTTTTTCTTCTTGCGAAATAACCGAGATTAATGATTTTTTTACCATAAAATGAAATACTCTCTCCCCTCACTTGCTCTCTTTTTAGTGATAGATTTTTTTTTATTGATCAATAATAATAATGCCACTTATTTTAATTTGATATATACAAGAATCTTAATTTCGTTAATAATTTATCATTTTTTTTTTATTGGGATTCAACTTGGTATCAAAAAAGATGGTTTTCTGCACTCACCAAAGATAAAAATTTATAACAAAAATGAAAATAAGAAGATTTTGTTGATCCTTTCGAGATCTAATTGATATGTCATTCAAATTAAATGAATATCATCTATCAGAATGGAATGTAAAACAATGTATGCATCTCTTTGCCTTTATAGACCCGACCCAACAGGGTATAGAAAATAGAGTAAAAATGTACCATTAATAAATTTTCAATCGTGGATACATATCTATTCTTACCATACTGAAACGACTGCCATTATTGGTATCAAACCAATAGCGGTTCATACAAGCTAAATCTTCTAATCTATAATTAGGCCAAAGAAAGAACTTTAATTTAATTAGTTTATTTTTTTCTTTTTTGTTTTTATCAAAAACTTGATTGGTTGCCCGATTTCCATTAAAAAATCTTGTGTTTTTAGGTATATCATTTTTATTTTTAGAATTGAAACAAATTAGAATTCTCAATTCTCTACGACGTCTGGGGGATAAAATAGTTTCAGGAACAAACAAATCATAATTCTTTTTGTCTCTATTTCCAGTTATCTTTTGATATTTTGGGATGAATTCATCAGAATTCTTCTTATCAACATGACCCTTTTCTCGGTACCTTTTATTAATTGTTTGCTTACTCTTATGAACCAACGAAATACTTATGGTTTGATACATAATAAATTGTCCTTCTTTTTTTATAGACAAAGGAACTGGTTCGATAAACAATATTCCCTTTTTGATCAATTCTGTAAAAGTTAAATCTTTCTGAACCATTAGAATATCCAGATTAATTTCTCTCCTTTGAATAGAGGATATAGTAATTTCTTTTGGATTTATCAGTCTAAGCAGTAGACAATATACTTTGATGTTATTGATCATTTTTTGATTTAAAAAAGAATCCCATCTCAATTGAAAACGCAAATACCTTTTTAGGAAAAAACCAAATTCTGCTGCTATCCTGTATTGTTTTTTATCTTTTTTCTTTTTTGATCCCAAATAATTTTCTTTAACAGCTTTTTCTTGATTTGAAAAAATTGATTCAAAATCTGCTTGGTCTGCAGATTCTTTTTCTCCTTGATTTTCATTTAAATTAAAAAGAAGTAATTTGATTGGTATGGTCCATGGTTTAATCTTATACACATTATAAAGTATCAAAAATTCTGAGAAAAACCAAAGTTCCAGATTTGATATGGGACAACTTAGTATTTCTTCATTCAGTTTCATCCAATCAAAAAGTGTTTTTTTATTGGATAAGTTGATTTCTTGATTTTGATAAATTGGTAGAAAAAAAAGAACTTTCTTAGCAATTTTTTCAATTATTTGATAATTATTAGTCCTACTCTTAGTATATTTATTTCTGTTGGTGTCAATATCCATATTGATCCAGGCCTCAATATCGACTTTTTTTTTAAGACCAAAATTGAGAATTATCCAATTAAAATATTTTCTATCCATATTTTTCTTCTTATCTATAATATTATCTTCTACTAGATAATTATGGATAGGGGTATTCACTATCCTATTAAACCTATTAAATAAATTTCGTTTATGTGTGTTGTAATTATCAAAAATATCTTGGTTATTGTTTATTTGTAATGGAAATCTATAAATAGATGAATTTTTATTCTCTTCATAATTAATAAATTTATACGATAAATTATCATATCTATATTGTTTTTTAACATTTTTTTTTTGATTCGGTAATGAGTCTTCTTCCAAATTTGTTTGTTTTTTGTAGTTAATTAATCGGGTTTTTTTGTATGAATCACATTTGTTTAAATATTTATTCTGATCTATAGAGTGGTGATTGACTGTATCTCGCCATTTTTTTGGTACTAATTTACTAGACCATCTAATTTGAGATAAATCATATTGATAATGACTCTTTAACCAATTTTTCCATTGATTCATTTCTAAATTGGAGAAATTCTTATGTTTTAATTTGGAATGAAATATTTCCTTTGTTCCAAAAAAATAATCTTTTATTTTATTCTTAAGAAAAAAGGATGTTCCGTTATATTCAAAGACAGATCTTAATTTAGAGAAGTTAAAAACTGGAGTTTGTGATAATTTGTAAAATACATATGCTTGTGACAAGTAAGATAATTTATAAAAAGTCTGTGAGTTCTTATTCTTATTACTAATATTATAAAATGATTTTTTTCTAGTTGAAATAAAGTGAATTCTATTTTGTTTTGTTTTATCAATTCCTTCTTGATTTGTTTCATCATTTGAAATAGATTTATTATTGTAAATGTATTTATTAATAATTTTTTTTGTTGATTCAAGAAAAAAAAGTGGTGTATTTTTTTTAGGAAAATTTTTAATGCATAAAAGGATATCTATATAGATCTTTTCAATTAAAAATTTTCGAAAAGAATTTACTTTACGAATTAGTCGAACATTTTTTCTTTTTAATATCTGCAAAATATTTGTTGGCACTTCCAATTTTTTATCATTATAAATAATTTTCTTAGACCTTCTATCTGAGGATATAAATCTTTTTTTTTTTTCTTTTGAAATTTTTTCTATTTGATTTAGGATTGTGTTTGTTCTATCAGTCAGATCTTGTATTTTTTTTTTTGTCAATGAATCATTTATCCAATCCGTACATTGAATTTGAATAGGCGATTCGTAAATTATTTCATTACTCATTTTCGAATCTTTTTTTTTTTTAATTTCAACATTGCTCACTTCATATATTTCTCGTAATCCAAATAATAAAATTGGGTTTATTTTTGAGAGTTCTTTTATTATTTTTTTTAGAACTAGAATGCTTTGAATAACCCATTTTTTTGTTTCTTTTGAGGCATTAAAAAAAAATCTTGTGTTTTCTTTAAAAATTCTTATAACTTGAAAACATTTCTTTTTCAATTTTCTAATTTTTTTTTTGAGTTCTTTAAAAATAGGTTCAAAAAATGAAAATTGTTTTTGAGGAGAACCAAAAGGAAGTTCAGTTTCCATTCCCAAAACTGTTAAAAAACAAAAATCATTTTTTTGTCCTTTATTTTTTGTTAGATTGTTATAAGTTTTTCGTGTCTTAGATTTGTGCCAAGGTTTCAGAGAAAAGGGAAATAGGACTTTTATCTGAATACCGTCTGTTAACCAGTTTTTTGGAAATTCTTTTTCTGATAATTGAATCCCATTATAAGTACATTTAATATGCATTTCTTTATTCCAATCCTTTAAATCTTCGGTCCATTCGGGAAATTGAAATAATAGTATACGAGCGCTATTTTTAGCTATTATTAATGAGGGTAATAATATATATTTTCTAAAAAAAGATTGGGTTATTAATAGAATACCTCTTATTACTTGAGCAAATAGAATGCTATCCCAGGCTTCTGCTATTTCTATACGTTCTTTTTCTCTTCTTTCTTTTTCTCTTCTTTTTCCTTCTTCTTTTTTTTTATCATTTTCTTTTGTCTTTTTCTTTGTATAATCCGAAATTTTGAATTCTGTATTTTTCCATACCCAATTTTTAAAAATTATTTTTATCGGCTCAAATATATCAAAAGAAAAAAAAGTGGCTTTGTCTATTCGGTCCAAAAAAAAGGGGGAGTGTACATTTGCTTCAAAGGGTGTCCAAATAATTGTTTTACGCCTTTGGACACGCCTAGATCCTTTAATTATATTTCGACGAAAATCGGATTGTTGCGAATAACGTATTAAAGCCACTTCGTCTGTTTCATCATTATCATTATTTTCAGTCTCTTTGAAATTATGATAAGTATCAGTATTTTGTAGGTTTTTATTAAAAATAACTACACGTTTGCATTTTCGTGAACGAATCTCATGATCCAGTACTACACTTTCTTCGGTTTCGCCTTCCATTTGTTCTAACTCGTTGATTAATTTGTATGACCATCGAGAAACTTTTTTACTGATTTCATTTATTGCAATAGATTTTGTTCGAATTGTTTTATTGTTAAGATCAGTTAGAACGGTATCAAAAAAAAATTGAATTTTTTTTTTTCGTTCTTCTAAATCAATTTTGCTTTGTTCGGTTTGACTTTTACTAAGTAAATAAAACTTTTTCAAATTTAAACTTGATGGAGATTTTATAGTAAATCCATTGATTAAATTAAAAAAATGACTAATTTGTATTTCGAATGATTTTATATCAAATATATTTTTTTTTTGTTCAAATTCTAAGTAATTCAAAATAAGTAGTAGACTATGAATCTTATTTATACAAATCTTTTCTATCTCATTTTTTTCATTTTTTCTGAAAGTATCATTTGAAGGTGAAACCCCTTTTTTGATTCGTCCGC